TAGAGGGGGAGGTCATAAGCGTCTATACCGTCAAATCGATTTTCGACGGAATGAAAAAGACATATATGGTAGAATCGTAACCATAGAATACGACCCTAATCGAAATGCATACATTTGTCTCATACACTATGGGGATGGTGAGAAGAGATATATTTTACATCCCAGAGGGACTCTAATTGGAGATACCATTATTTCTGGTACAGAAGTTCCTATAAAAATGGGAAATGCCCTACCTTTGAGTGCGGTTTGAACTATGGATTTACGTAATTGGAAGTAACCAATTAGGTTTACGACGAAACCTAGAAATCGATCACTGATCCAAATTGAGTACCTCTACAGGATAGACCTCAACAGAAAACTGAAGAGTAACGGCAGCAAGTGATTGAGTTCAGTAGTTCCTCATATCAAATATCAAATTATTGACTCTAGAGATATAGTAATATGGAGAAAACCAAATTGTTTCAAGCACCGACAGAACCAGAAGCGCCCCTTGTTTCAAAGAGAGGAGGACGGGGTATTCACATTTCATTTGATGGTCAGAGGCGAATTGAAAGCTAAGCAGTGGGAATTCTAAAGATTCCCCGGGGGAAAAATAGAGATGTCTCCTACGTTACCCCCAATATGTAGAAGTATCGACGTATGTGGAAGTATCGACATATGTGGAAGTATCGACGTAATTTCATAGAGTCATTCGGTCTGAATGCTACATGAAGAACATAAGCCAGATGAAGGAACGGGAAGACCTAGGATGTAGAAGAGCATAACATGAGTGATTCGGCAGATTTGGATTCCTATATATCCACTCATGTAGTACTTTACTTCATTTTACGATATTTTACGATATATAAGATCCACCTGTATAGATATCATCATCTACACCCAGAAAGCCGTATGCTTTGGAAGAAGCTTGTACAGTTTGGGAAGAGGTTTTGATTGATCAAAAAGAAGAATCTACTTCAACCGATATGCCCTTAGGCACGGCCATACATAACATAGAAATCACACTTGGAAAGGGTGGACAATTAGCTAGAGCTGCGGGTGCTGTAGCGAAACTGATTGCAAAAGAGGGGAAATCGGCCACATTAAAACTACCTTCTGGGGAGGTTCGTTTAATATCCAAAAACTGCTCAGCAACAGTCGGACAAGTAGGGAATGCCGGGGTGAAACAAAAAAGTTTGGGTAGAGCCGGATCAAAATGTTGGCTAGGTAAACGTCCTGTAGTAAGAGGAGTAGTTATGAACCCTGTAGACCATCCCCATGGGGGTGGTGAGGGGAGGGCCCCGATTGGTAGAAAAAAACCCGCAACCCCTTGGGGTTATCCGGCACTTGGAAGAAGAAGTAGAAAAAGGAATAAATATAGTGATAATTTGATTCTTCGTCGCCGTAGTAAATAGGAGAGAAAATCGAATTTCTTTCTTCTCAAAAAAAATCAAATAAAAAAAATCAAATAAAATAGGAGAAATTCACTGTGACACGTTCGCTAAAAAAAAATCCTTTTGTAGCAAATCATTTATTAAGAAAAATAAAGAAACTTAACACAAAGGCGGAAAAACAAATAATAGTAACGTGGTCCCGGGCATCCACCATCATACCTACAATGATTGGCCATACTATCGCTATCCATAATGGAAAAGAAAAAATACCTATTTATATAACAGATTATATGGTGGGTCATAAATTGGGAGAATTTTCACCTACTCTTTCTTTCAAGGGGCATCCAAAAAATGATAATAAATCTCGTCGTTAATTTGATTTGATTATTTTGAAACTTTTAAAAGTTAAAAGGAATTGGAAAAGTAATCGTTTTTTTACTAAATAGTTTTTTGACTTTTTTTATAGATATAGATTCTTTTTTGAAATTAAAATGAAAAATGAATAGTAGAACAAAGAAGAAAGAGAACAAAGAAGAAGAAGAAAGAGAACAAAGAAGAAGAAAGAAGAACAAAGAAGAAGAAAGAGAACAAAGAGAATATGGATACTGTTTATTAACAAGAGGACGAGGTTCTACGATAAAAAGACTAACTTGTCATATAAATATTATATTGAAAGATATATCCTTATATTTATATGAAGAATATAAGATATGCTTAAAACTTCGAATAAGTAAAAAAAAAGTCCACAAACATGACATTTCGTGATATATATTATAGTAATGGGGGATTATGGCACAAAAAATAAATCCACTCGGTTTCCGACTTGGTATAACTCAAAAGCATCATTCTCTTTGGTTTGCACAACCAAAAAATTATTCTCAGGGTCTCCAAGAAGATAGGAAAATCAGAAACTCTATCCAAAATTATGTACAAAAGAATATCAAAATTCCTTCTGGTGTTGTAGGGATTTCACGTATAGAGATTCAAAAGCGAATTGATGTGATTCAGGTTAGAATATATCTGGGATTCCAAAAATTATTAATCGAAAGGAACCCTAAAAAAATCAAAGAATTCCAGATGAATGTAATGGAAGAATTGAAGAAGATGAATGTAATCGAAGAATTACAGATGATTGTACAAAAAGAACTTAATCCTATAAATCAAAAACTGAACATTAATCTTACAAGAATTCCAAAGCCTTACAAGGATCCTAATATTCTTGCAGAATTTATAGCCGAACAATTAAAGAATCGAGTTTCATTTCGCAAAGCAATAAAAAAGGCTATTGAATTAGCCAAGCGCGCCGATACAAAAGGAATTCAAGTACAAATTGCAGGGCGCCTTGGCGGAAAAGACATGGCACGCATCGAATGGATTAGAGAAGGTAGGGTTCCTTTACAAACCCTTCGAGCTAAAATTGATTATTGCTCCTATACAGTTCGAACTATTTATGGGGCATTAGGCCTAAAAATTTGGATATTTTAGACGCAGAATAGTGAACCTTTACTTGACTTAATCTTTCCATTATACCTTTTCTTTAATAGAACAAAAAATGATAAATTCTTTCATTCTTTTTCTGACCAATCAAAAAAAGAAAAATTCGAAAATTCTATAAGGTTAAATAAAATAAAAAATTCGATTGATTATTTAATGTACTTGCTATGCTTAGTGTGTGACCCGTTGGTTTTTAAAGGTAAAGGTCAATCTTAAAAAAATAGACTGATCAATACTATGAATGAATAAATATAGAATTAATAACCAACTCATCGCTTCACATTATCTGGATCTGGATTCAAAAAAACAGTCAAGATATGATATATTGGCCATTGTATTGTAGGAATTGCAATCTTTTTTACTCTTTTTTACATTACATAAATAAAAAAAAAAGCAATTTGATTATGAATTGTAAAGCAAAATGAAAAATTATACAGATAAATGATAGGGTGAGAGAAAGAAAAAAAAAAATGAATGATATATGATTCCAATATGTAAGGTCTACGAGTCATCTCGTAAAAGCTAATGTAATAAAGCACCAATAGCTATTTATTGATAGTCAAAATCCTACTCATAAAACAAAAAATTAAGAGCCTCGAGCCAATAAAGACTGATAAAATTGGCTCAAGAAAAAATTGGATTGGAGGCTTCATTATAGAATTAAGACCTAACCATTAACCGAGAAGCGATGGGAACGACGGAACCTGTAAAGACATAAGATTCTATTGAAAATAAATCTTAATAATTTTTTAACGGGCAGGATGGCGAAACGAACCAAGAAACAATCCATTTTTTTTTATTTGAGAGGAGAGGTTTGGGGATAACCCTAGAAATAAAGTAAAAACGGAAAGAGTAAATATTCGCCCGCGAAAGTTTTTTTATGTTATTGGATTTCTAAATTTTAAGTGATCTGATATCATCATAATAAATATAGATATAGATTCATTATCATTAGAAGATTATAAGAAAAAAAGTCTATTATACATAAATTATATAAAATAATTATCTACAAATTTGAATTTAAAATTATCTATCAATCTAGAATTGCCATAGAATACGTAGTTCTATATAAAAAAATAGATACAAATTTCGAATAAATAGATTAGATGAAATCTCAAAGAATCTAATGATTCAGTCTATTATTCATCAACTATATGTATATTTTTAGAATTATTTCATTCGCAAGGAGCTGGATGAGAAGAAACTCTCATGTCCAGTTCTGTAATAGAGATGGAATTGTGAACCAATGATCAACTATAACCCCAAAAGAACCAGATTCCGTAAACACCATAGAGGGAGAATGAAAGGAATGTCTTATCGAGGTAATCGTATTTGTTTCGGTAGATATGCTCTTCAGGCACTTGAACCCGCTTGGATTACGTCTAGACAAATAGAAGCAGGCCGTCGGGCAATGACACGAAATATACGCCGCGGTGGAAAAATATGGGTACGTATATTTCCCGATAAACCAGTTACGATAAGATCCGCAGAAACACGTATGGGTTCGGGGAAAGGAGATCCCGAATATTGGGTAGCTGTCGTTAAACCAGGTAAAATACTTTATGAAATGGGCGGAGTAGCAGAAAATATGGCCAGAAAAGCTATCTCAATAGCAGCATCCAAAATGCCTATACGAACTCAATTCATTATTTTAAAATAGAAATATAGAACCAAAGAAAAAAGGGACTTTGGAATGAAAAAAAATGGTAAGTTTCTTTGTTTTATTTTTGGACAAACAATATTTCTTTTTTTTTTTTTCTTTTGCATTAAAATAACAGATTCAAAAAATGATATGATCCAATCTCAGACCTATTTGAATGTAGCAGATAACAGCGGAGCCCGAAAATTGATGTGTATTCGAATCCTGGGGGCTGGTAATCGGGGATACGGTCATATAGGCAACGTTATTATTGCTGTGATCAAGGAAGTAGCACCCAATTCCACTCTAGAAAAATCCGAAGTGATCAGAGCTGTAATTGTACGTACTCGGAAACAACTCAAACGCGACTGCGGCATTATCATACGATATGATGATAATGCTGCAGTTGTCATTGATCAAAAAGGAAATCCAAAGGGAAGTCGCATTTTTGGCCCGATTGCCGAGGAATTGAGGCAGGTCAATTTCACAAAAATAGTTTCATTAGCACCTGAAGTATTATAAGATAAAGCGTTAGAAAAGCATTGTAAGATGAGATAGAAAACATTATATAGTTAGACTATTTGATTATAGTATTTTAATTCAACCGATTAATCAAATTAATTAGTAGATTATGTTTCACGTATATACCTTAATAATAAAATTCATGAATATGAATTAAAAAAAACAAAAGCAAAAAGACAATGTTAATTATATCAAAACTCAAAAAAAAAAAATGTTAGTTTCTAATGAGTCAAGACACAATTGCTAATATAATAACCTCTATACGAAATGCTGACATGGGCGGAAAAGGAATCGTTCGAATAGTATCTACTAATATCACTGAAAACTTTGTGAAAATCCTTTTACGAGAAGGTTTTATTGAAAATGTGAGGAAACATCAGGAAGGCAACAAAAATTTCTTGGTTTTAACCTTACGACATAGACGACATAGAAAAACTAAAAAAAAACAATATAGAACTAGTCTAAAATTAAAACAGATTAGCCGACCCGGTTTACGAATCTATTCTAAGTATCAACAAATTCCTAGAATTTTAGACGGGATAGGAATTGTAATTCTTTCTACTTCTCGGGGTATAATGACAGATCGAGAGGCTCGACTAAAAAGAATCGGCGGAGAAATCTTGTGTCACATATGGTAATCCTTCCGATATCAAAATTATATCTATTTTGATTTTGTTTTGTAAAAAAAAAAAAAAATAACAAGTCCGAGATTTGAATAGCATTGCTGCTGCATTAAATTTGCGGATACTTCAAGATAGTTTTATATAGAAGATAGTTTTATATAGAATATCTTTATTTTTTATTCTATATTATAGAATCGTCTATATTATAGAATCGAAGGATATAGAATAGAAAGAATAAAAAGAAATTCACAAAGGTTTACTTACTGAATCACTTTCCAAGGGTATGTTACGGGTTCCTTTAGATAATGAAGATCCTGTTTTAGGTTCTGTTTAAAGAAAGACCTAACAAAGTTTTGTTTTATACCACTTTGTTTTATACCACCAAGAAATAGAGTCAATAAGCCTCATTATAATTATGATTCGACCGGAGAGGAGAGCGTCTAATTTAGAGACTCCAGAACAACAATTCGAAAGATTAGGTAATTTTTTAACTTCAATATTTCTTTTTTTTATGGGGATACAATTCAATCAAGATTGAAAAAAAAAAACTCTTTTTCTTCAAAAAAAAGTCTGTATATTCAAAATTAAGGAACGCAAAATATGAAAATAAGGCCCTCCGCTCGTAAAATTTGTGGAAAATGTCGACTAATACGTAGAAAGGGACGAATTAGAGTAATTTGCTCTAACCCGAGACATAAACAAAGACAAGGATAATTTTTCAAAATAAAGAAAAGGACTATCTAAAGGATCTGATAAATAAATACAAATAAAAAAAAAGATCTATTTTGACACGAAATGGATATATCCATAGGTCTCGGACTTTTTTTTGAGATAATAAAATATGGTAAAATTTGTAACAAAAATTGCTTGGCGCAGGAAAAGACGTCCTCGTAAAAATACACCTAAAATACCAAAGGGAGTTATTCATATCCAAGCAGGTTTTAACAATACTATTATAACCGTTACAGATGTGCGGGGTCGGGTGATCTATTGGTCCTCCGCGGGCACTTGTCGATTCAAGGGCCCAAGAAAGGGGACACCTTTTGCCGCTCAAACCATAGCGGAAGATGCTATTCGGATAGCAATGGATCAAGGTATGCAACGAGCGAAAGTCCTGATAAAGGGTCCGGGTCTCGGAAGAGATGCGGCATTAAGAGCTATTTGTCGAAGTGGTATAATATTAAATTTCGTCCGGGATGTAACCCCTATGCCCCATAATGGCTGCAGGCCTCCTAAAAAAAGACGCAAATAAACATTGAAGAAATTTCAAGAGAAATAAAAAATTCAAGGATTTTATAACAAAAAGAAGAATCTTATTATGGTTCGAGAGAAAGTCAGAATATCTACTCGAACACTACAGTGGAAGTGTGTTGAATCGAGAGTTGACAGTAAACGTCTTTATTATGGACGTTTTATTCTGTCTCCACTTATGAAAGGTCAAGCCGACACAATAGGCATTGCGATGCGAAGAGCTTTGCTTGGAGAAATAGAAGGAACATGTATCACACGTGCAAAATCTGAGAAAATACCACACGAATTTTCTACTATAGGGGGTATTCAAGAATCAGTACATGAAATATTAATGAATTTAAAAGAAATTGTATTGAGAAGCGATTTATATGGAACTCGTGACGCGTCTATTTGTGTCAAAGGTCCTGGATATGTAACTGCTCAAGACATCATCTTACCGCCTTCTGTGGAAATCCTTGATAATACACAACATATCGCTAGCCTAAGGGAACCAATTGATTTGTGTATTAAATTACAAATTGAGAGGAATCGTGGCTATTGTATAAAACCGACACAAAATCTTCAAGACGGAAGTTATTCCATAGATGCTGTATGCATGCCTGTTCGAAATGCGAATCATAGTGTTCATTCTTATGGAAATGGAAATGAAAAGCAAGAGATACTTTTTCTCGAAATATGGACAAATGGAAGTTTAACTCCTAAAGAAGCACTTCATGAAGCCTCCCGAAATTTAATTGATTTATTTCTTCCCTTTCTACATGTAGAAGAAGAAAACTTACATTTAGAAAAAAATCAACACAAAATTACTTTACCCCTTTTTACTTTTCATGATAAATTGGCTAAACTCAGGAAAAATAAAAAAGAAATACCATTAAAATCGATTTTTATTGACCAATTAGAATTGACTCCTAAGATCTATAATTGTCTCAAAAGGTCCAATATCCATACATTATCGGACCTTTTGAAGAACAGTCAAGAAGACCTTATGAAAATTGAACATTTTCGCATGGAAGATGTAAAACATATATTAAGCATTCTAGAAATGGAAAAGCATTTCGCAATTGATTTACTAAAAAATCCAGTTTAAAGCCGCTGGATTTATATTCATTTTCATCTTCATCCCCCCCTTTTTTTTTTTCGATTTTTTTCCTAAAGATTTCCTAAAGATATATCTATTGAATAGGTGTTATCTAGGGAGAATTCACCTTGAAGTGACTATTCCCTAGATACACACATCATGCTATTTTATTTTCAAATTGAATCAATTTAAAAAAGACCTAAAGTTAGGGATTTATCAATAGGTAATGTTGCTCCAATACCTAACCAAAGGGCCGCTACGGTACCAATCAAAAAGACAGTTGTCGCCACTGGACGACGAAATGGATTTTGGAATTTATTAACATTTTCCAAAAAGGGTACTGTTAATAATCCCGCGGGTACTGAAACCATTAAAAGAACACCTAATAACTTATTAGGTACTGTACGAAGTATTTGAAATACGGGAAAGAAATACCATTCGGGCAATATTTCCAAAGGAGTTGCAAATGGATCCGCGGGTTCGCCAATCATTGATGGTTCTAGAACCGCTAATCCTACATTACATGCAATAGTACCTAGAATTACTACTGGAAAAATATATAAAAGGTCATTAGGCCATGCGGGTTCTCCGTAATAATTATGCCCCATTCCTTTAGCCAATTTAGCTCTTAATACAGGATCATTCAGGTCAGGTTTTTTTGTTATTGGGATAGGTGAATTCTTATCAATCCATCCTCCGAAAGAACCGGATATGATAATTTTTCATCATCCGGCTCGAGCAAGAATCAAACGAACCAAAAGTATCCATATGAAAAAATAGAGATCTCTAGATGTTATAAAATCAATCAATATATTATCCATAGCTACACATATATGAATGATTTTATGAAAAAAAATAAAGAACTGGATTCTTTTTTCCAAAATTGCAATCATCCATCGCAAGGACTTCGGTTCTTACAAGTAAATAAATGCTCATTACCCAAGTGGGCCTATAAAGGTAATAATGACCAAGTGCTTTTTGGGTCGTCTTAGACCTTTGGACTTTATCTACAAAAAATATCGATATTTTTTGTATACAAAGAATTTACTTGTTACTAATATGGTTTCGCCTCTGTCATTCTTTAGATCCGCTGTTTCACCCCGATAGTATCAGAAATGGAGTCAATGCAAAGAAAATGGGTGCATTTACGTACTATTAAGTATACTAAGTAGTATAGTAATAAAAAAAAAAATCAATAAAAAAACGAAATACTAAAGATACTTTAGATAAGTATATTAAGTAGGTAAAATAGCTAAAAAATAGAATATATGGATTCTACTACATCACTTATTCCACTGGATTTTACGGGGCCTGCTCATGCACGACATGCTTGGATCGGATCATAGAAAAAATTCTCTTTAAGTGAACCAACCTATCCTAAATAGAGTATATGACTTACGGAGTGGTTAGAACAAAGACACATTTGGTTGTGGATTCCAATGTGGCGGATAAAGACATATCATATATCTGCACGGCCAAATCAATAGTCCAAGTCAAACACTCCCATAATCCATCTTTTTCTTAGGAGAATTCGCTTCAACTATTCATTATTTCAAAGAAATAATATAATGTAGTTGAAGAGAAATATCTAAATACATGTTTTATTCTTTTCAATAATCCATATTTGTAGCAATAAAATACTATTCTCCCTCCCCCAATCGATCAATGATTGATTACTAATATCTATGATCTATATTGTTTATAAAGGACCCGAAATACCTTGCTTACGTATCATTAGAAAATGCATTAACATAAATACGGCAGTAAGAAGAGGTAATACAAAAGTGTGTAAACTATAAAAACGAGTCAAAGTTGATTGTCCTACACTAGCACTTCCACGCAATAACTCTACTAAAGGGGATCCTATTATAGGAATAGCTTCTGGCACGCCTGTTACAATTTTTACTGCCCAATAACCAATTTGGTCCCAAGGTAAAGAATAACCAGTTACGCCAAAGGATGCTGTCAATACACCAAGAACCACACCTGTAACCCAAGTTAATTCACGAGGTTTTTTAAAGCCACCTGTGAGATACACACGAAATACATGTAGGATCATCATTAGTACCATCATACTTGCTGACCATCGATGAACAGACCGGATTAACCAACCAAAGTTAGCTTCAGTCATTATATATTGAACAGAAGCAAAAGCTTCAGTAACGGTCGGACGATAGTAAAAAGTCATAGCAAACCCTGTAGCTACTTGGACTAAAAAACAAGTAAGGGTAATTCCTCCTAAACAATAAAATATATTGACATGAGGAGGAACGTATTTACTAGTGATATCGTCTGCAATCGCCTGAATCTCGAGACGTTCTTCGAACCAATCATAGACTTTATTGAGATAGGTAAACCAAGAAAACTCCCCCTCTGAGAACCGTATATGAAAATTTCATCTCGTACAGCTCAAACAGAAAACCCCAAATACTTGTTGAAATAGATATGTGTAATCGAAACTTCTTAATGCTATGATTCAAAAATTCTCTTGGAAGAGAGGAAAACGCAAAAAGAAAAATTCGAAAACTCTTCTTTGTGGTTATAATGCTAAAATGTCAAGTCGGCTCATTCATTTCTTGATGTTGATCCTTACGGGCCTCTTGAATCTTCTATTTACCCATTTTCTTTTTTCTTTGATTGAGTATTTTTTTTGTTTATGTAATGCAGCCTTACCGGTGTTTTCTTTATTTTTAATATTGATTGATAGGAATTTTCTTGTTAAGATTCTATAAATCGATCGGAAACCTCAGATTCATACTAGAACCACGATGATTCAAAAAAACTTTTAAAATTAGTACTTTTAAAGTTAGTACAAAGATTCCCCGAGCAAGAATCGTCGTATCATCACTTATGGAATGAATAAATATAATGACGAAAAATCTAAAGAGAGAGTTGTCTTTTTTGTCTTCTTATTCGTATCAAAATGAAATAAGCATAGACAAAGAGTTTCAAAAATCTTTTCATTTAGACTTTCGCATTTTTTGAAATTTTTTTTAGTTTGGCCGCGGGATCTGAATATTAAGTATGAATCATAGTTCTAATACTTCGTAATCCATTTCATATATTCCGTGCTCCAGATACTAGAATAAATATCTGACGAGATAAAAAACCATCTTTATCAAGATAAGATGACAGACTCATTTTCTGCACTATTAATAGGATCCTTTATAACAAGTCGCACACTCATATTCCAGAAATACCAAAAAAGAAAGAGATTCCACGATCAAACTACCAAAATAGAATAGAAAAATAGAATAGGATTAGGCTAAAAAAAACGAGACCCAAATGTTTCATTTTGTATTAAGCATTAAAATGAAATATTAAAAAAAAAAAGATGGGACTTAGTAATTCTTGTAAATCTAATTCATTGAAATCCCATCTAGTAAAACGGAAGAATTATAAATCTCTAAAATAATAGATAGGAATATCGCAAATAGAGCCATTGCGACGCCCATTAAAGGAGTAGTTCCCCATCCCGGAGCTACTTTACCATATTCTGAATTCAACGGTTTCAATAAATCCCCTACAATTGTTCGTCTTGGACCACTACCCTCTACACTTTGTGTAGCCATAAATCCTATTTTGTATTAATTAAGATTTGTTGACTTTGTATACCATTCCGTTGTAAATAAATGATCTTATCATAGATCCATTGTGGTCTTAAAATTAAGAGAATTCTATAATAATTAATAATGGAAACAGCAACACTAGTCGCCATCTCTATATCTGGTTTACTTGTAAGTTTTACCGGGTATGCCTTATATACTGCTTTTGGGCAACCCTCCCAACAACTAAGAGATCCATTCGAAGAACACGGGGACTAGTTGAAGTAGAGAGCCCCCCAATATTGGGGGGCTCTCTACTTCAATTCTTTACTTCAATTAAGATAATAAAAAATCATTTTACCTTTCCTTTTTAGTTGGAACTTTAGGGGGTTCTCGAAAAAAGATAGCGAAAAAAATTATTCCTAGAGTCGAGACTAAAAGGAATGTATAAACCAATGCTTCCATAGATTCGATCGTGGTTTACAATTATAGCTTCCATACCTGTTTAGTTGGGATTGTCCCCCGGATAAAAAAAAAGAGCAAAAGTCGAAGAAAAGTGGCAAGTCAAATCAAGGTGTCCCCGATACCCTATGTCAAATTGTCAAATTACAAAAATGGAAACGAAAAGTACAAGATCAATGCTATATCAAACTGCTTGTCTTCTTGTAGTTGGATCCCCAAGTTTTTGGAATGCTCCAAATTCCACTTGAGCGTCTAAATCTGGATCAATACCAGCAAAAACATCTCTGAACAAGGTTCGAGCGCCATGCCAAATATGTCCGAAGAAAAAAAGCAGAGCAAACGAAGCATGTCCAAAAGTAAACCAACCCCGGGGACTGCTACGAAAAACACCGTCGGATTTTAAAGTAGCACGATCTAATTCAAAAATTTCACCTAATTGAGCGCGTCTAGCATATTTTTTCACAGTAGTAGGATCACTATAACTGACTCCATTTAGTTCGCCACCGTAAAACTCAACAGTTACACCTACTTGTTCGACACTATACTTCGATTCTGCCCTTCGAAAAGGAACATCGGCTCTAACAATTCCGTCTTCGTCTATCAAAACAACTGGAAATGTCTCAAAAAAAGTAGGCATACGACGTACAAAAAGTTCACGTCCTTCTTTATCTCTAAAGATAGGATGTCCTAACCACCCAACAGCTATTCCATCCCCGTTGTCCATTGAGCCCGCTCTGAACAATCCACCCTTTGCCGGATTATTTCCAATGTAATCATAAAAGGCTAATTTTTCAGGAATTTTAGACCAAGCTTCGGATAAACTTTGATTTTCGGCTAGCCCAGCACCAACTCTTCGATATATTTCTTGCTGGAAGTATCCTTGATCCCATTGATAACGAGTGGGACCAAATAATTCAATCGGGGTAGTTGCTGAACCATACCACATAGTTCCAGCAACAACAAAAGCTGCAAAAAAGACAGCCGCGATACTACTGGAAAGCACGGTTTCAATATTTCCCATACGTAATCCCTTGTATAGCCGTTGGGGCGGACGGACACTAAGATGGAATAAGCCGGCCAATATGCCCAGAGTCCCCGCTGCAATATGATGAGAGGCTATTCCTCCCGGAACAAAGGGATCAAAACCTTCCACACCCCACGCCGGATTTACTGATTGTACCTTTCCAGTTAGTCCATAAGGATCGGACACCCATATTCCAGGACCATACAATCCCGTTACATGAAAAGCGCCAAACCCAAAACAAGCCACTCCTGAGAGAAATAAATGAATTCCAAAGATCTTAGGCAAATCTAAAGAAGGTTTTCCTGTACGCTCATCACAAAATATTTCTAGATCCCAAAACACCCAATGCCAGATAGCTGCCAAGAAGCACAAGCCAGAAAAGACAATATGCGCCCCAGCCACACCCTCATAACTCCAAATACCCGGATTCGTTATAGTTCCGCCTGTGATACTCCAACCACCCCACGAATTGGTTATCCCTAACCGAGTCATGAAGGGTATTACGAACATACCTTGTCTCCACATTGGATCCAGAACTGGGTCAGAGGGATCAAAAACTGCTAATTCATATAGAGCCATCGAACCGGCCCAGCCGGCAACCAAAGCTGTATGCATTATATGAACAGATAGCAAACGACCGGGATCATTCAATACGACGGTATGAACACGATACCAAGGCAAACCCATGGAAATACCCCTTAATTAATTATTAATATTAAAATTATTAATATTTAAATATTAACGTACTAATAATTATTAATATTAACGAAAAATAAACACTATGTAACTTTATTACACTAGAAAAAACTATGTTATGGATCTCCCTTTGTTCAGTGAATTATCCCGAATAAAGGATTAATCCTTTTTCTATTCTGTTTAGTATTTTAGTCATAACGTTCCAATTCCATTTGTAGGAACAAAGAGAAGCAGATCTATTCTATACCCGATAAGCATCAATACGCAATGGGAGGTGGTTAACCTCTTTTTATATGCGCGAATCCATACATTCATCATTCAAAGGGCTTCTTCGTAAGAATTTTACTTTATTTCTTCCGGTATTTTTAGTTATTTTTTGGTTATGAACTTCTCAAATCCACTGAACTTATCTAATCTGCGCATAAAATGGGATAAGGACCGGTATTATTAAGACACTCAATTCATTTTTATGAGGATACTTTTTTTTATATTCTATATCTGTTCTGGCAGGGGTTGACATATAGATAGATTCTATATTAGAATAGAATATGAAAATGGAAAAGAGGACAGGGGTTGACATATGGATAGATTCCATATTAGAATAGAATATGAAAATGGAAAAGAGGACAGGGGTTGACATATGGATAGATTCCATATTAGAATAGAATATGAAAATGGAAAAGAGAACAATTGATTGATTTTTTAGAATCAATACTAAATGGTTACATATCCTTTTTGATTTTCCTATATTTTTAAGGAAATGCAACGTTAGATTCAAATCTAAGAATGGTTCATGATTCATGAATCCACAGTCGATAGTTAAATGTTGGTTAATGTTGGTTGGGGACTGCAAATCCCCTTTCCTTTCTTTACAGTCGTTGTAAAGAGGACTGCAAATCCTCTTTACAGTCGATAGTTAAATGTTGGTTGGGGACCGATCAAGATTGGGAATCCCCTTAGTTGGGGCGGCATGGCCGAGTGGTAAGGCGAAGGACTGCAAATCCTCGTTCCCCAGTTCGAATCTTGGGTGTCGCCTGATCAACAAAAGACACGAAATGCCTTAGTTCGTTTTGCTGATATAACTGCTTCCATTTTTTCCCAATAGAAAAACGCGGAGGAAAAAAATGACTCTTGAGACTTCCAAGAGCGTCGCTGCCTATAAAGATTTGTGCTTAATCTTTAGCGATTCTACAAAAAAAAAATATTAAAGAATATAATAAGAACTTCTTAAGATAAATTGGGTTTTTTGTATTATTTCATCAATGGTATTGGCCAAAATACTTTTTTTTTTGACTCCGCACCGGCGATTCAACTACTATTATTAGTGAACAATAAACAAAGTGAACAATACTGGAAAAATTCCTTCATATTCATAGAGATAGGGGACATAATTCACATGGATATAGTAAGTCTCGCTTGGGCTGCTTTAATGGTAGTCTTTACATTTTCCCTTTCACTCGTAGTATGGGGAAGAAGTGGACTCTAAGGGTACTCCTAATTGAGTTGATAAATAAAACTCTATCAATTGTTTTATAGATCATTCTGCAAAGAATTTTGCATTCAATTAATTCAATTTCGAAATTTGTAAGAATTTCGAAATTGAATTTAAAAAAATCCTCATTTCGAAATTCTATTCGAGTCAGATTTGGGTTGAATAATTTCGTCTATTCAAGAATAGACGAAAAAGACCGTATTTAATATAATCATAATCAAACAAATATTTGAATAATTCCCGTGTTTTATATTTCGCAAAGTAAAAGGAATCCAAATGAGAGGAAATTTATTCCAAACGAATTTTTCTTAAATTTTCTATTTCGCTAAAGCGACCCTTACTAGAATTATATATTGACAATTCTAGTCAATGAGGACTAGAGGAACCTTTTTTACTTTTTATTTGTTTGCCTTTTTCTTGTTCAAAGATAAAAGAAAGAAAGTCTTTCCTTTTGAAATTTTCAAAATTTCAAGTAATTTATTTATAGTTAATTAAATATAACGGGTTTCCGGGGGAAATAAGATAGACATAGTGGTCCTCCAACGAGATAATACACATCCTAAGATATTTTCTTAAAGAAGTCGCATATTGCGTTGTGCGCTTATTACTTAACTTGACTATTTGATTTAGTATTTTAAAAATCCTATTTATGCTATACTTTATTGATTTATTGACTTGACTCATTTCATATGATGATTCAAAGATTCAAAACCGACGGAGTTTACTAATGCTTTTCGGCGAAATCTAAAAAGTTTTTCTAAAACTCCATTCTTTGGATGATTTGACAATCGTTTAATCACTTAAGAATACTAAAATAAGATTTCTTGATTTTCTTTTATTAATATAGTCTATCTAGACTCTTTTTTTTCCTTTTCTTTGATTTGATTATTTCAATAGATTCGAAGATTCCTATTGAAATTTGAATAGGAAATTTCAAATAATCCGAAATCCAGGAATTAGAATCGTAAGAGTCAGAAGTGCCTTTCTTTCGACTATTTCAGATTAAGATTAATTCGAATCAACACAAAACAAATAGATGAGAAAAAGGAATCGAATTGGGACCTTATGTACATTCCATATAGATAATTAATATCTAAATGTATGAAAATGAAGATGCCATTTTCGATTGATTTCTATTAAACCTATATCTTTATACAGTACAACTTTATAAACTCGAATAACAAAAATAGATAGTATGGGTAGTAAAGAAATAGATATTTCTTTCTACCCATACTATCGGATCTCATAGGATACCGCTGATTCTAGTCCGCACATTTATTTCGTCTAAAACAAAAATTTGGAATCCTTTTTATTTATCTTTTTAATCATTGATATTGATTAAGAACTAAGACGTCAAGTTTCGTTCAAATTAATTACTTTGACTAACAGTTTTTACATATATTATAAGCAAAAAAGCAGTAGGAACTAGAATGAACAGTGCAGTAGCAATAAATGCGAGAATATTGACTTCCATAATCTCATCCTTTCGTTTTTCTTTACTTCACAATAACTCGGGATTTAATCCCATAGAGATGATAAATTTTTTGCCTCTAAATTCAATGAGATAAATTCTATCTCGATGATATCGAATCGGATAAATATCATGAATAACCATATCTGACCTATCAAATTGATTCCTCGTCGAGAATTGAATAGTATAACATAGAAAGATCGTTTATTCATACCGAATCAAAAGAAAAAGGATTCTTGACCCAATCGAGAATTTCGTTACTTTATTTTAATTTTGAAATTTTATTTTCAATTCTTTTTCATTCTTTTTTTTCTATAAAAAACCACTATTGCCTTCTTTGTCTTTGTACAATCATCTCACGAAGTATCATCTAACCGCCTTTCCACTTACATTGGTTCCAAACAAATCAAAATAATAGAAGCGAAATGGAGAAGGGGAAGTTAAGTTCTAAACTCCTTTTTTTTATTTTTAATGATCTAATCTTATTGGAAAAAGGTGCGATAAAGATTAGTAATGGAATAAATATAATATATCAAAACTTCAGTGTACAATTTGAATGAGATAGATTATTTCAAATTCAAATTAGTAATTGAGCAAAATCGGAGTCAAAAAAGAGGAGACTTTTCCAATTAAAAGAATTCCAAAGAAATTCGATTCATTTTGAATCGTACAAAGACAAATTTGATTTGTGTATGTACTATCGGGAAAGATACGATATGGTACTCGATTCGATTTCATTACGCAGGTTGGGAGAAACCGAAAAAGCCAAACTCGGCGCCATATCTCTTGAAATCCTGAATATTATGTCTCGATCCACTTCCGTCGCTATTAGTTAAAAAAAGTGGAATTCCCATATTTGTATTTACTTTGATTTACTTTGATGAAAAAAAGTAATAAAAAAAAAAGAAAAAAGAAGGACCCCCCTCTCTTTGAGAAAAAAATTCGACTATTTGTCCCCTTATTTACAGAAAAGAAAATAGAAAGCGGAATTGATATATTTTTTTGGTTGGATTGTTGGATTTGAATACGTCGGGACTGACGGGGCTCGAACCCGCAGCTTCCGCCTTGACAGGGCGGTGCTCTGACCAATTGAACTACAATCCCAGGGAAATAAAATCTAAAAAAAATAAAGTATACAGCAATTCTTATGATTTCATTCAAACCCGTTCCATTTCGATTTTGAATTTGAATTGGAATCGGCCCCGTTATAAGAGAGAGGCGAGTGGTAATATGGATATCCGCATGGATATCCACTTTAGTGATAATGACACAAATTACTAGTCATCTTTTCGTTATTTCAAATAAATCAAATCGATTGATAATCAATCTTTCAATGAAAATGAAAAGAAAGAAAAGTCTTTTTTCTTTATATCTTTAGATAATTCTTTTTCTTAGACTTTCTATTTACAAATCCTGATATGAATCTAGGTCATTAACAAGATCAGAATTTGTAGAAAAAAAAAAAATTAAGTAAATAAAATACAAGTAAGGATATAGCAGAAATTGGTATTTCCTTATTTTTTTTTTATTTTTTGTATCAGGCATTTCTAGAAAACGGAACAAAAAAAAGGGTAATATCATTTCATGGCGGATCAGTGAATTATTGGGCCGAGCTGGATTTGAACCAGCGTAGACATATTGTCAACGAATTTACAGTCCGTCCCCATTAACCGCTCGGGCATCGACCCAGGAAGAAGAAATTCCATATTTCTTAATAATCCCTGATCCACTTCCTTTCGTAATACCCTACCCCCAGGGGAAGTCGAATCCCCGTTGCCTCCTTGAAAGAGAGATGTCCTAAACCACTAGACGATGGGGGCACATTTGTCAGAATACTATGCCCATAAGTATGAACAGTTTTTTGAAATTGTCAATATAACAAAATGGTAGGACTAGATTCGAAAAATCTTTCCGCCTTTCATGATTCCATACAATTTTTTGATTCCTCATTTCTATTCATGAATGGTTCTTCTAATCACCATATATTCTATAATATTCTCATTTCAATAGAATTTAATTATTAAATTATTAAATAGAATTTAGAATTCTCTAAGGTCTAGAAATTTCTTAATAAATTGACTAAATTTACTAAAAAAATGGATAATATTAATGAAATAATATTATATTAATTAATATATTAATATTAAGAAATTCTTAAGAAATTCTATTATTATTATATTGTAGAATATTATTCTATAACTAATAATTTTGCTCGGGGGACAAATAGAATCTGTTCATCAATGATTCGATGAAATATCTTTGATCTATGTTGAATTGGTAAGTACACGTATATATAAATCAAATGAATTTCGTTATGATGGTGGTCAATTCAATTAGGTTCGGCTTTGAAAAAATTAATCAAAAATCCATTGCATTAATCTTTATCAAATTCAATAAATATAAATAAACCCCCCTTTTTCTTACCTATATTCGCTAATTTCATTTATATTCACTAATTGAGTTTCGATGCATTAGGTAAATGAAATTTCTCGTTTATGTTTATGAATGAATTATTAGAAGTTTACTTCATATAATAATTGGATTCTAATCTATTTACTTTATAGATTAGATAGATTTGATTTGGAATCGATTTCCCTAGATATATATTATCTACATGCTGGCTCATTTAGGAATTGAAGCCCTTTTAACTCAGCGGTAGAGTAACGCCATGGTAAGGCGTAAGTCATCGGTTCAAATCCGATAGGGGGCTTTTTTGACCTTTTTTCATAAAACTTCAATGGTAGTATTCCCTAGGAGACTAGATTGAAGGGGGGAATATAGATATTGTTGATATTTGTAATAAATATAGTAAAGTAATAAATTCTATATCTCTAATAAAATTTCGAATTTAATTCGAATAAGTTCGAATGGTTTATAGTATATTAATTAGAGTTATAGAGTTTAACATTTGTTTATTATATTAAAAAAAAAAAAAAAAATTAAGTTGGCTCTTAAATCGTCAAATTTTTTGTCTAACCCAATCAAATCAAAAAAAAAATTGTAAAGATTAGATTCGAAATCAACAAAAGAAAAAGTAAGTGGACCTAACCTATTGAATCAGGACTATATCCACTATTCTGATATTCAAATTCAATATAGATGAAATTGGAACAGAACAGCGGATCCACCTTTTTCTTTCATTTTCATATTATATTTTTTTGGACTCCGAAAAAATCTGTCGATATTTCTGATTAAATCTACTTATTCCTAATTATTTTATGTTATTCTATAAGAAAAATTGACTATTCCCTTTCGTCACAGAAAAGCTTATTTGAAGCATCAACACATAAAGACGTAGAAGAGAATTGAAAATATCTTTTTGTATTCTAC